CTCTGGAAAGAAAAAAACTTTCGGATTTGATATGAGGTGATTTAAAATTAAGAATTTTTCATTCATTCCCATCCAATCAAAAGATATTTCCATCCAATCAAAAAAGACCCTTTTGTAATTGATTTCGCAATTTGAATCAATTGGAAGATAAAAAATATGAAATTGATCCTTTATTTGGTCCTTATTAGGTTCAACCTGAATTTTTGTATTAAATTTCCACCCCAAATATTTTCTATCCGTATTTTTTTCCATATATATAATATCACTTTTTCCTAGATAATTCTTCATAGGAATATTCTTGAGTATGTTAAAAAAGTTTTCTTTATTTCTGGTGGAATTTTCCTGCTTCTTATTTCTTTCGAATGATGTTCTATAAATACAGGATTTCTTCTTAGTTTCAGAATGAATATATTTATATGATAAAAGATCATATCTATAGTTTTTTTCAAAATTATCCTCTTTATTTGATAATAAATAGACTTTCAAATTTTGTTTTTTTTTGTAATCAAAAAAAGGGTCTTTTTCATAGGAATACCATTTCTTTAAATCATTATTTTGAGAGGTATTTATCCCATTTCGCCATTTTTGGGGGACTAATCTAGACCATGTAATCTGAGATAAATCGTATTGATAATGACCTCTTAACCAGTTTTTCCATGGATTCATTCCATAATTTGGAAGTTTATTATGTCTTATTTCGGAATCAAATATTCCTTGTCTTCCAAAAAAATCCTTTATTTCATTCTTAAGAAAAAAAGATGGTCCATTATATTGAAGAATAGATCTTACCTTATTGAAGTTAATTGCTTGGGTTTGTGATAATTTGAAAAATACATATTTTTGTGACAAGTCAGATAAATAAAAAAAAATATGTGACTTTCGCTTACTATTTCTAAGATTATCAAATATCTTTTTTATAGTCATAGGCGAAATAAAGTCAATTTGATTTTGTTTTGTTTTATTAATCCTTTCTTGATCTTGATTTCTTTTATTATTGTCAATGTATTTCTCAACAATTTTTTTTGTTGATTCCATAAAAAGGTATAGAGTGATTCTGCGCATATTAATGATACATAGAAAGATATCAATGTATATTTTTTCAATGCAAAATTGAATTAATAATTCAATATTTTTTCTTTTTAATAGTTTCCAAATTTTTGGGGGTGATTCTCCATTATTCTTTTTATTTTTTTTCATTTTTTCTATTTGATTTCTGATTGTGTTTCTTCTATCAATTCTATGTTTCATTTCTTCTTTTGTCTGTAAATAATTTGTCCAACCTGTAGCTCGATTTTGACTAAGTGATTCATGAATTATCTTATTACTGATTATAGAATCATTTTCTGTTTGAGTTTGACTTGATTCATATATTTCTCTCGGTATAAATAATGGAATTTTTGTTCCTTTTAAAAGTTCTTTTCTTATTTGTTTTACAAATAAAACAGCTTTTGTTTGTTTCTTTGTTATTTTTTTTAAAACTCTTCGAACTCTAAAATTGAATTTTCTGATTTCGACTTTATAGTCTATATCTTTAAAAATAGGTTCAAAAAAGGAAGGTGTTTTTCGAGGAGGCCCAAAAGGATATTCTGTTTCCATTCCCAAAACTGTTAAAAAACAAGAATCAAAATAATCCTGTTGCTTTCGATCGCTATCAGAGAGTCGTAGTTTAGATCTGTGCCAAGGTTTCAAATGAAAAGGATATAGGATTTTGATCTGAAAACCTTCTCTTAACCAATTTTTAGGAAATTCCGTTTTGGAGAATTGAAGACCATTATAGCTGCACTTTAGATAAATTTCTCTATTCCAATCTTGGAAATCCTCATACCATTCCGGAGATTGCCGTAATAAAATACGGCCAATATTCTTAACTATTATGAATAAGGGTAATTTAATATATCTTCTAAAAATTGATTGAGCTAGTAACAGAAGACTTCTTGTTTTTTGTGCATATGGAATGTTATCCCAGAATTCCATTGCGTCTTCCTGGTTATTTTTTTTTATTTGGAATTGTTGATCTAAAATTTCGAATTCTGACTTTTTACCCAACCAATCTCTAATATTAAAAAAAAGTTTCATTAGGTTGGATATAGGAAAAGGAAAATCCTCCATTTTTTCCAAAAAAAGGGGGGAATGGGGATTTCCTTGAGAGGGTCCCCAAATAACCATTTTACGCCTTTGAACGCGCATAGATCCTTTTATTACGGCTCGACGAAAATCCGGTTCTTCTAAATAACTTATAAAACCCGAATCTCTATTAAATTTTATATAAAGATTATAATTCTTGAAATGAGACTTCTTAAAACTTCGTCTGGAACGAGTTAAAAAAGCTATACGTTTAAATCTTCTTGTTCGAAGCTGGTGATCCAGCCCTTGCATTATGCCTTGTTCTTTTCGTCGTTTTTTAAAATGTTGTTCCAACTCATTGATTAATTTGTATGACCATCGAGGGGGTTTTTTACCTATTTTGTTTATTCCAATAGATTTTTTTTCACGCTTAGGG